TCACCCTCTGAAACAAGAAGTTCTGGTCCCGGAGGTATAATATCAACGACTGAGTGTCCATCCGATGCATCCGCTATGGTTATTTCATACCCCCCTTTTTCTTTACGTACTATTTTGCTTACCGTACCTGATGCTGTAGCATTATAGACTGTATTGTTACTCTTGCTCCCGTCGGGATAAATCTGACCCCTTCCCCTATTCCCGCCCACGTATATAGGATATTTTAAGAAGTAAACCTCTTTCTTAGTAACGGGGTCCGGAGACAAAATAGGAAAGGTGATTTCACTATATTTCTGACCAGGAACAGGACCTATCACAAGAATATTTTTTTTAGTAGGGCGATAACTCTGAAAAGAAAGATTGCCCATCTTTTCTTTCATTTCCGGAGAAATACGATCGGGGGGGGCTAATTCGAATCCCTCAGGTAAAATAAGAACTGCCCCTACATTCAAGGATCCCCTTTTACCATTAGAAAGAACTTGTTTCAGTTGGATGTCATAAGGAATTCTAACAACTGCTTCAAATACAGTATCGGGAAGTACCGCTTGTGGAACCTCAATATCCACGGGCTTATTAGCTAAATGACAATTGGCGCATACAATACGCCCAGTTGCTTCTCGTGGATTTTCATAACTCTGTTGTGCAAAAATGGGATATGCGTGTGAAATAGATGTCCGAGTTATTACATATATAAATATAATGATCGATACGGAAATGGATCGAGTCATCTGCTCCTTTATCCAAGAAAAGATATTTCTATTTTGCATGGTCCAATCATTGATCCCGAAAATTTCTACAATAAATTGGGTAGGTTGCTAGTAGAGTTTCCTATCCACGATTCTGCTATTTTACTGGAATCCAGGAGGAATTCCTGGATTGGTATAAATATAAAGAATGAGTAAGATTTTTAATGATTTGTTTATGTACGAAGTAAAAAACATTATGAGTAGATTCATATCAGTGGATCATTCTTTAGTCATTCATTGAATGATAAATCACTACAAGTGACGGAGATACACGATTTAAATAACGGAAGATCCAATATTTTAAAATTGTATCTAGAATGACTGGAAAGGTGGAAACAAGGCCAGATATAATTTGATTATTATGAGAAAATCCAAAATCCTTGTAGACAGAACCAATCATTAGTTCCCAACCGTGAGGCGAGTGGAATCCAATACATAAATCAGTTAATAAAAGAATAGAAAAAGCTTTTATTGTGTCGCTTAAGTTATAGATAAATTCCCGAACCCAAGAATTAATAATAACAAGTTCTTTATTACCCAGAATAGAATAACCACTTAGAATAGCGAAACTTATTATATTTGTCGAAAAGTGTAAAATGGTATGGATATGACCTTCATTGTACATCTTGACCAATTGTATCGTTTCTTTGTGTATTCCTATACGAAGCTTTTGTATATGTGTATCCGGGTACTCCTTTATCATTTCGTCCAAAATGAAGAGTTCTTCTAATTCTATGAATTTTTCTAGAACGTTCTTTTCGTGAATATCATTCAAAAAAACTTCAGATTGCCCAGCATTCCGCCAATTAGTAACCAAAGATTCCATACTTTTATTAAATGAGAGAGAAATCCACCAGGGCAAAAAGATTATAGATGTAAGATATAGAAGGGGTTTTAGCGCTTTCTTTTTTAGCATTTTTAATCTGTGAATTGTTAATGAAACCACCGGATTCCTTGACTCTATCCAATCTGATATTTCCACGAAACGTGAGTTCTATAACAAGGTATTGAATCCATAGACCTATTCCCTTTTTTTAATTAATTGGTTAGTCCTTGGATCTGGAAACAATATTTTTGTTTTATTATTTCTTCATTAGAAGCAATTGCATTCTTTCTAATGAATGCCCTAACGCGCCACCTCAAGAAATGAATATTTTACGGATTTCGGGGCAAAAGAACCAACCCCCTTACCTAGATCCATTATTTCGAAAAATTTCGCGGGCTACCCATAGCCCGGGAATTTTTTAGGTAAATTTCGGAAAAATATTGATATGATGAAATCAAAAACGAGTAGCAAAAAAAGAGAGAAATAGAATGGTTATAGTTATAAATGATCCAATCTTTATGATTATCAAAAAGGAAAAGAAAGGATAAAAAGAAAGAAACATCAATTGACAAAACAAATAAAGAATTCAATTACACAAATAAAGAATTCAATTACACGATATGATACATCTATAGCTAACATATCAATTCAAAATGGACCAAAAAAGATGAATTCTAGAGTCTGCACTGTTCGGATATATGTGATGAATCCATACTTAGTATACTTGTTACTAGTATGAAAAAATGGGGTTGATTTTCATATGCACAAAAAACTTGTTTTGGTGGACAAAAACAAGTTTTTTATGTTTTCTGGTTGTTCCATACGCGTCTGCTTTTACTCGAATGAGCACTCTGAAAAACGTAAGTTAAATTGTTATATAACAACAAATATAATTCATGAGGTCTTTACTCAATGCTGCGAAAGCATTCATTCTTCAATTTATTTCAAAATACTTCAATTGGTACGCGCAAAAAGTAGGACAATTCCGCAGCCTTTTGTTCAATTTCTCGTGGAGTCAAATTCTCATCAGTACGAGTCAAGGGAACGGAACCCTGGCCTCTGATTTCCATATAAAGTACACGCCGAGGATAAATACCTTCTTTAACCTCTATTCTAATCGACTGAATATCTCTCATAAGGAATCGAAGGAAGATGCGACGATTTCTTCCAGGGAATCCCCAACGAAAAATACACACTATTCCTTTTTTTCTATCGAATCTATCATAACCACTGCCTACATTCCACGAAATTGTGCACCACAAATAGGAGCTGATGAACAGACCTGCGATCCCATAGAAAGACATCACGATCCCTTGTGGAAAAAAAAGGATTTGCTGAGAAGGAAATAAGGATATCAGATTCCTACCAAGGTAACTAGAAGTTCCAACCAATAAGAATCCTAGTGAACCTAAAAAAAGGATACAGGCCCAACAGAAATTACTTGTTTTTCGAGACCCCGGTATAAGTTCTATCCATATACGTTCTGATCGCCAGTTCATACTAGATCCAGTTGTTTCAGTTTATTGGAATTGAGAGAATAACCCAAATGAATTTGACTTTATTTTTTTGTTCCCGAAGTAACTCTCATCAACTAGCACTATTATTATGATGTGAACCCTTAGGAGTAATTCATCGAATCAGTTAGATATACAAAAATATCCCCTTCATGTGATCCTACTATGGATATCTACATACATATAGATGATACTTTGACTTTCCATTTCATACATCTGCTGACCCCATTTTCAAATAGATATAATGCATTTATCCATATATCATGTTTACACGTGCATAACAGCTCTTTCATTTGTGTTCGGAAGAAGACACACGTTGTACCCTATTCCACTAAACAAATAGATAATCGGTATTATGATCCAAGTCCGAGTCTTCAAAAAAAATGAGATTAGATCCCATCGAATCTAGACAATCTTGTTTTTTTGAACATGAAGAGATAGAGAAGCCATTGCAATTGCCGGAAATACTAGACCCACTAAAGGCACAAAAAAAGAGGGTAAGTTGAAAGTTGTCATAGAATGGATACCTCGATTTAATATTTGTACCTGTTATAAAGATATCTTATGATAAGTATATCTATTATCAGTATATAATAATAGGTATAGGTACAAGAAATGTAGAACTAAATAAGTGTACCTATTCACCTTTATATATATGTTTATTATTTACTTTAGATTTATTTATATATATTTATTATTATTGTATTGTTTTCTTATACTATACTTATCTTCTAATAAAGAAAAGACAAAAAAAGTTTCTTACTAATTATCAAATCTAACAAATCCGATCCAACAGGGATTCCTAGCAAAAAATGGAAATTATCAGGGAATATAGAAAAATAAATGCAAGATTCCTATTCTCTATTTTCTAAATATATTGAATTATTCAATATATTTAGAATATGTAACGTAATAAGGGAACGTTCATTTTTTATTTTAATAATTTGATAATTAATTCCTTTATCCTGTTTGTTGGTAGAGTCTTCCTGATTACTAATCATGAATATAGGTAGAAATCAAATGGATCTGGAGGAAATAAGAAAAAGTGATTATCAACAACCTTTTTTCCTTTATTAGATCTTATGACCTTAAGTAAAACTCCATGCTTATTATTTTTGTAAATTACTATAAACTAAATACTTGTGCACCTCAAAAAATATAAATAACTGAATTAAATGATCTACTTGATTGGATTTTTATTCAAGGGAAAGAAACCGTGAAGCTGAAATAACTCACTTAGAACACCTTTTAAAGGATTACGTGGTACGATTGGGTCGAATAAGCCCTTATGGAATAAATACTCAGCTTCTTGTGAACCGTCAGGGACTGTCTTATTCAATGTTTGTTCAATTACTCTTTTACCCGCAAATGCAATGTAGGCATTAGGTTCGGCAATAATGATATCTCCTAACATACCAAAACTGGCGGTCACTCCACCGGTTGTAGGAGATGTAAGGATTGATACGTAGAATAACTTTTTATTTGATTGATAATTATATAAAGCTGAAGATATTTTAGCCATTTGCATCAAGCTCAAACTTCCTTCTTGCATGCGCGCTCCTCCGGAAGCACACACTATAATAAGAGGTAGAGATCTATTAGTAGCATATTCGATCAAACGGGTGATTTTCTCGCCTACTACGGATCCCATACTGCCCCCCATAAACTGAAAATCCATAATCCCAATTGCTAGGGAAATACCATTTAGTTGACCTATGCCTGTTTGAACAGCCTCGGTTAACCCTGTCTTTTTTTGATAAGAATCAATACGATCTTTATAAGGTTCCTCCTCCGAATGAAATTCAATGGGGTCCACGGAAACCATGTCCTCATCCATAGCACCCCAAGTGCCTGGATCAATCAAAAGTTCGATTCTTTCTGAACTACTCATTTTCAAATGATATCCACATTGTT